TTTCTTGACCCACTATTGGCCAAACCACCTGGGCACTAGGTCCAATGTGAGTAGGATCGCTCAGCCATGCTTCATAATTGGAAAAACGAGCACCGTGGAAATACATACCACTCAGCCAAAGAAAGATGATGGAGAGTTGACCGAAATGAGCACTAAATACTTTTCGAGAAATCTCTTCTAAATCACTGGTTTGACTATCGAAATCGTGAGCATCAGCGTGTAGGTTCCAGATCCAAGTGGTAGTATCAGGCCCCTTAGCTATTGTTCTTGAGAAATGACCTGGTCTGGCCCATTCCTCGAAAGAAGTTTTTACGGGATCCCTATCTACCAAAATTTTCACTTCTGGTTCCGGCGAACGAATAATCATTGAGTCCTCCTCTTTCCGGACAACACATACAAAGACAAAGAGACCCGCCAATAGTTAAGGAATTATTGAACCTATGAGAGATGTTTAGACTTAGTTTTTTTATCTTATACTTTAATATCTACCATCTAACTATTTTCTTTAGTTATTCACTAGAGCAATTATGATCTGGAAGTCGATCCGGGGCAAGTGTTCGGATCTATTATGACATAGTCGTGAGGCGCTTAACGGACCTTTTTTTTTATCTTATAAAACTTTTTCTGGGTTTTGAATTGATGCCAATTTTTTTTTTCGGTAATTGAGTCTATTCATATCTCAATTTGAAGTTCCTAAAGAGAGCTGCTTTATGTCTTACGTAGAATATATTACTATATACTCTATTCCAAACCACGGGAACAGTCATTAGTCATTACTAAGAGACATCCTAGTATTTCTATTTTAGTCATTCGAAGTTCTCTTTTATTAGTTTTAATAGCCGAAAAGAAATATATTTTTTATTTTATATCTGTATATTGTTTATTCCTACGAAATACCATACGAAATAGAACGATTTTAGAAGGGATATAATGAAATTTTTTGATTGGCAGAAAAACGATGCGTTTTATTTGACTGATCGATACAACAAAGAATTAATTATACCAAATAATATTAATTAATATATTAATATTACTAATATTATAGTAATTAATAAAATTATTATAGTAATTAATAAAATAAAAAAAAAAAAAGATTCTTATTCGAAACGCCTTGTGATCTTCAACCAATTCTGCGCTTCAATATAATTACCGGGAGTAAGTGCTAGAGCTTGTTTCCAATATTCGGCAGCTTGATCGAACCAAGCTTCCGCAATTTCAGAATCTCCTTGTCGAATGGCCTGTTCTCCCCGGTCGGAATAGGTGAGTAAATTCCTTCCCTTAGAACCGTACTTGAGAGTTTCCGACCTCATACGGCTCAGCAGTCAAGTTCTTTTGGTGTCCCTTTTTTAATCTACCATATCTAATTGCTAATTCAATGAGATTTCTCGTAGATCTAGCCCAGTTTTTTCTCTCGAGTTAACCAAAAGAAAAAGAGGTTATAGTTATAAGTTTCAAACTTGAATATTATTTACTAATTTAATCAGTTTTCTCTTTTCTCCCACCTTCATAAAGCGCATACGCATTTCCACTATTATTAGAGTAGAGTTTTCTAAAAAGGTAACTATCTCGGTTTCATATATGAATTTCTATAGAATCCGTGAAAAAGATTTTCCTTTATAATTATAATAATTATAAAAAAGAAAAGGCTTACTATCTTTGGGATCTGATGCTACACCGCTGCTCAATACACCTTAGGGGCTCAACTCTATTACATAAGTTGATTCCTAACTTTTATCTCATATCATGACATAAATAAGCAGTCCTTATTATCGGCCCAAAACCCCGCGAATTGATCTTTACGGCGCTTCCTCTATCAATTAGATCCTTTATCCATAGAATTGTTTAGGCATACCTATTTCTTCATATTCATATTTCAAATTCTATGAAGTTTATTTCTTTGCTACAGCTGATAAAAATCGTTGTTTTGGCCGATACATATGTAGAAAGCCTATTTTTTCTAGTATTTATTAATAGATTTGCTCTTTTTTCCCTTTTTCTTTCTATAGTGGAGATAGTCGCACGTAATGACAGATCACGGCCATATTATTAAAAGCTTGTGGTAAGAATGGGTTTCGCTCTAGTGCACGAAAATAATATTCCAAAGCTTTCGTATGTTCTCCGTTTCGTGTGTGGATAAGGCCTATGTTATAGAGTATATAACTTCGATCATAGGGATCAATTTCTAGTCGCATAGCTTCATAATAATTCTGTAAAGCTTCTGCATAATTTCCTTCGGATTGAGCGGACATCCGTTACGGTCGTCATTCTATTTAAAGAATCTCCGTTTCAAAACCGTACATGAGATTTTCATCTCATACGGCTCCTCCTTTATGTACATAATCAGAATAATACATGGAATCAAAAAAGATTTAAATATTCTCATTATAAACTGAGCGGGGCTGGTGTTTTTACAAAAAATCTCTAGCCAACCTTCTTGTAAAAGATCTTTCCTTAACGTCTAGTATGTTGGTACTAGATAAAAAAGGGTGACTCCAGTAAT